GTGTAGTCACACAGATTAAAACAACATCAACTGATGGTTATAACTCAATTCAGATTGGTTATAAACAAGTTCCACGACAAAAACTTACAAAGCCCGAATTAGGGCATCTCGATAAAACAAGCATTGTACCTCTAAAATATTTGAAAGAATATCCTATCGATAATGTCGAGGATTTCACACTAGGACAAATTATTAATGTCCAAGATTTTGAAGAAGGTCAATTTGTCGATGTCACAGGTAAATCTATTGGTAAAGGTTTTGCCGGTACAATTAAACGACACCATTATACGCGTGGTCCAATGACTCATGGATCCAAAAATCACCGTGCTCCAGGTTCAATTGGTCAAGGTACATCACCAGGTCGAGTTTTTCCTGGTAAAAAAATGGCCGGCCAACTTGGCGCAAAACAAATAACAGTAGCTAAATTAAAAATTTTAAAGATCGACTCAAAAGAAAATCTTTTAATTGTAAAAGGTGCCGTACCTGGTAAACCTGGCAATCTGTTAAGTATTAAACCAACAGTAAAGGTTTAAATATTATGGTTAACAAAACACTTGAATATAATATCATCAATGTTTTAGACGGACAAATTAACAAGTCTGATACTTTAGCATTAGATGTATCGAATGATAATGCAAACTACATAATACACCGTGCCCTTGAACACCAAAACGTGTTAAGTCATCAGTATACTGCTTCTACAAAAACGCGAAGTGAAGTTCGTGGTGGTGGTCGTAAACCTTGGAAACAAAAAGGTACTGGACGTGCACGTGCAGGTTCAAACAGATCCCCTTTATGGAAAGGTGGTGGTGTAATTTTTGGTCCAAAACCAAAAGTAGTTAATCACAAACTCAATAAAAAAGAATTTCAACTTGCTTTACGCACCCTTTTATTTAATAAAAGAGAAAGCCTTGTTGTTTTTGACAATTTTGAAATTGAAAATTGTAAAACAAAAGAATTTTTAAATCTCATTAGTAAGGCAGATAGAAATTTAGATTCAAAGACACTAATTATATTATCAAACGCTAACGATCCAATTCAACTAGCTGTTCGTAATATTCCAACTGTGGAAACAGTTTTAGCGACAAGTCTAAATATCAAAGCATTACTAAGAGCTCAACAAATATTTTTAGATGAAACAACTCTAAATCTAATTAAGGAGATATATTGTAATGGTTAATGAAGTAGATAAAAATTTACACAATGTTATTTCCATTCTGAAATATCCAGTCATAAGTGATAAAACGACACGTCTATTAGAGACGAACAAGTACACTTTTATGGTTGATAGACGAGCAAACAAGGTTACTATCAAAAAAGTAATTGAGTATGTTTTTGATGTTAATGTGACAAACGTAAACACATTAATGACTCCAAGAAAAAAACGTACAGTAGGTCGTTTTTCTGGATACTTATCTCAATATAAAAAAGCGATAGTAACTTTAAAAGATGGGGATAAAATAAATCTTTTCCCAGATATGTAAAAGTTATTTTTAATTTAGTTAAAAAATTTTATGGTTATTCGTATTTATAAACCAAATACACCAGGCACCCGTAACCGTGGAGTATCCTCTTTCAATGAGATTACCACAAAAAATAAACCCGAAAGATCTCTAATCACGGCCAATCATAGAGCACGTGGAAGAAATAACCAAGGTTTAATCACTATACGACACCGTGGTGGTGGTCATAAAAGAAGATACCGCGTTATTGATTTTAAACGAAATAAACACAATATCGCAGCACGAGTTGCAAGTATTGAATATGATCCGAACAGAAATGCACGTATTTCATTGTTACATTATCAAGATGGTGAAAAACGATACATTTTAACAGCTCAAAACATTAAAGTTGGAACGACACTAATGTCAGGACCTGATGCTGAAATTCAAATTGGTAATAGTTTACCTCTTGAAAATATTCCTCTAGGTCTTGAAGTTCACAATGTGGAACTTATTCCAAATAATGGTGGCCAAATTGTACGTGCAGCAGGCACAAGTGCTAAAATTCTTGCAAAAGAAGGTAAATATGTAACTTTACGCCTACCATCAAAAGAAATTCGCCTAATTCGTAAAGAATGTTACGCGACAATTGGTGTAGTAAGTAATGGTGAACATAGCAACATTACAATTGGTAAAGCTGGTAAGAAACGCTGGTTAGGTATTCGCCCAACCGTTCGTGGTGTAGTAATGAACCCTTGTGATCACCCACATGGTGGTGGTGAAGGTCGTTCGCCTATTGGTCGAAAGAGACCAATAACTCCTTGGGGTAAAGCTGCTCTAGGTGTAAAAACAAGAAAGCGAAGAAAAGCAAGCGATATTTATATTGTAAGAAGAAGAAAATAAAAACATGGGAAGATCGTTACGTAAAGGCCCATTCGTGGCTTATCATCTTTTAAAGAAAGTTAACGAGATGAACAAAACCGACAAAAAACTAGTTATTCAAACTTGGTCAAGAGCATCAACTATTATTCCATCAATGGTTGGACATACCATTGCTGTATATAATGGTAAGCAACATATTCCTATTTTTATATCAGAAACAATTGTTGGTCATAAACTAGGTGAATTCGCACCAACCCGAACATTCCGTTCACACGTAAAAAGTGATAAAAAGGCTAAACGCTAATTTCTTATGAATGAAAATCAAACAGAAGCAAAAGCATTTGGTCGTTACATCCGTATGTCACCTAACAAGGTACGTCGTGTTTTAAACCAAATCAGAGGAAAAAATTACAAAGATGCATTAATGCTGCTTGAATTTATGCCTTACCGTGCCTGTGGCCCAGTATGGCAGGTAATTTACTCAGCAGCAGCGAATGCACAAAATAACTTAAATATAGACAAAGAAAATCTATACATAAGTGAAGCTTTTGCTGATCAAGGACCCGTTTTACGACGTTTTAGACCAAGAGCACAAGGTACTGGTTACGGAATCCGTAAACCAACTTGTCATATCAGCATCACATTAGCTGTAAAATAAAAAAAGCGATTTAACTTAAAGGATTCTAATTTTGGGACAAAAAGTACATCCACTCGGATTTCGCTTAGTTACAACACAGAAACACCGTTCAGTCTGGTTTTCTGAATTTGAAAACTATCCGAATTTTCTAGAAGAAGATTCACTAATCCGAGAATATCTTAATACAAAAGCAAAGCAAGCCGGAATTTCAAGAATTGAAATTAAACGCAATAGTAGTGGAAGTAAAATAGAAGTCGAGATTTTTAGTGCTCGACCAGGCGTTCTTGTAGGCCTTTCAGGTACCGGTCTTTCTGATATCTATAAAAACTTACGAAAGATTATTTTACAAGAAAAATTTAATCTAAAGAACCCTAATCTAAAAAAGACCGTAATTGTAAACATCGTTGAACTTACGACACCTGATGCAGAAGCAGCTTTAATTGGCGACTTTATTGTTGAACAATTAGAGAAACGTGTAGCTTTTAGACGTGCCATTCGACAGGCAATCAAACGTTCACAAGTTGCAAAAGTTGCAGGTATTAAAGTACAAATATCTGGTCGACTAAATGGTGCCGAAATGGCTCGTAGTGAATGGATTCGTGAAGGTCGAGTACCTTTACATACATTACGTGCAAATATTGACTATGCCGATAAACGTGCTAATACAATTTATGGTGTATTAGGTGTTAAAGTATGGTTATTTAAAGGCGAAACCCTGTAATTTTAAATATTTTTAATAAATTATGCTGAGCCCAAAACGAACAAAATTTCGTAAGCAACATCGCGGACGCATGCGTGGAAAAGCTTATCGAAACAACAAAATTTCATTTGGTGAGTATGCTTTACAATCACAAGAATGTGGTTGGATAACATCACGCCAGATCGAAGCAACACGACGAACAATCACTCGTTCAATCAAACGTGGTGGTAAACTATGGATAACAGTATTCCCAGATAAACCAGTTACTGCACGTGCGGCAGAATCAAGAATGGGTTCTGGTAAAGGTACAGTGGATTATTGGGTTGCCGTAATTAAACCAGGAACAATTTTATTTGAGCTTGCTGGTGTACCATTAGATGCAGCACAAACTGCAATGCGTTTAGCTGCTTATAAGTTACCAGTTAAAACTAAATTTATTACTAAGGAAAATATTCAATAATATGAGTTTTTCAAGTATGAGTGAAATTAATAAATTAGATGCCGAAACTCTTGAAAAAGAAATTATTCGTGTATCACAAGAATTAGTTAACTTACGTGTAAAAAAAGCAACTAGACAAGAATTCAAACCACATGAATTCAAACTTAATAAAGTACGTTTAGCACAATTATTAACCGTGAAAAGTAAGAACGAAATAAAACAACTTACGAGTTAATTTATATACTCTTAACTTTTAATTTCATTTAAAAACCGACTAAGTTCAATACTTTTATGGCGACAAAAGAGAAAACCGGGATTGTAGTAAGTAACAAGATGAACAAAACCATAGTTGTTTTGGTCGAGAACCGTTACGCACATCCTGTATATGGAAAAACATTAAAGACTAGTAAACGCTTCATGGCTCATGATGAATTTCAAGAATGTAACTTAGGAGACCAAGTTACAATTTCTGAAACTCGTCCAATAAGTCGTAATAAACGTTGGAAAGTTAAACAAATTATTAACAAAGCTATTTTATCAAACTAATTAAATAAATCAGTTTATGATCCAACCTCAAACATATTTAACCATTGCGGACAATACGGGTGCACGAAAGATTATGTGTATTCGAATTCTTGGTGGTAATCGAAAATATGGACGTATTGGTGATGTAATTATTGGCGTTGTAAAAGATGCCTCACCCAATATGCCGATAAAACGATCAGACATTGTTCGTGCTGTTGTTGTACGTACACGACATACAGTACGACGTAACGATGGTATGAGTATTCGCTTCGATGACAACGCAGCAGTAATAATCAACAAAGAAAATAATCCTCGAGGCACAAGAATTTTCGGACCAATCGCACGTGAAATACGTGATAAGCGTTTCACAAAAATTGTTTCACTTGCTCCCGAGGTATTATAAGGAATCAAAATGAAAAAATTAAAGATTGGCGATAACGTAAAAGTTATTTTAGGTAAAGATAAGGGTAAGGTTGGCACAATCAAAACCATTTATCATAAAAAAAATACCCTAATTATTGAAGGTATTAACACGAAAATTAAACACGTCAAACCAACTAGAAAAGAAGAGGCTGGGAAAATTATTACTTTTGATGCACCAATAAATTGCTCAAATGTAATGGTTTGTGATGAATCTGGAAAAACAACACGTGTTGGTTTTACAGTTCAAGAAAACAAAAAGCTTCGTATTTCTACAAAAACAAAAAATTTAATTTCATAACGTCATATGGCTCAAAAAATTAAAGTAATATATGAGAATGAAGTTGTGCCTTATCTAAAGGAAACATTTGAATATAAAAATATTCATGAGATTCCGAAAATTGAAAAAATCCAAATCAATCGCGGTTTGGGTGTTAATGCACAAAACAATAAAGTTCTTCAAAAAAGTATTGATGAAATTCGTCAAATTACTGGACAACAACCTGTAGTAACAATTGCAACAAAATCAATTGCTGGATTTAAAGTACGTGAAGAAATGCCATTAGGTATTACGACTACATTACGTAGAGAAAAAATGTACACATTTTTAGACCGCTTCATTAATTTAACTTTACCTCGAATCCGTGATTTTCAAGGCTTAGACCCTAACAAATTCGACAAAAACGGAAACTATAATCTTGGTATTACTGATCAATTAATTTTCCCAGAAATTGACTATGAACAAGTAGATCAAATGCTGGGTCTTAATATAACAATTGTTACATCAGCTAAAAATTCAAAAGAAGGGTTAGCTTTATTAAATAAGATAGGCATCCCTTTCAGTAAGTAAACGAACATTTTACAAAAAGGAGAGATTTAGTGGTAAACGATACTATTTCTGATATGTTAACAAGAATCAGAAATGCAAATAACGCAAAGCACCATTTTGTGGAAGTTCCTTTCACAAAAATGACTTCAAATATCGTCACAATTCTGAAATCTGAAGGATTTATCCAGGATTATGAAATGGTATCTGAAGACAAAGATAAAACAATCTTAATTTCTTTAAAATACACAGGTAAAAGAAGAACTCCAATTATTACAACACTAAAACGCGTAAGTAAACCAGGTGTTCGTGTATATATTGGAGCAAAGAATTTACCGCGCATCTTAGGTAATTTAGGAATTGCAATTATTTCAACATCACAAGGTTTAATGACAGACGCCGAAGCCAGAAAAATGAAGGTTGGTGGCGAAATCTTATGCTATATTTGGTAAAAATTGAAAATATAAAATCATGTCTCGTATTGGTAAATTACCGGTCAGCGTACCGAAAAATGTTAACGTAGAATTAACAGGTCAAGAAATTAAAGTAAAGGGACCACACGGCGAGTTACTACATACAATACCAAGTGAAATCGAAGTTTCTTTAAACGAAGATAAAGTCATCGTTAATAAAAGAATCGAATCACGAATTGCTCGACAAAAATATGGTTTAACTCGAGCATTAATCAATAATATGGTTATTGGAGTATCCGAAAAATTTGAGCGTCGACTACAAATGATTGGTGTTGGTTATCGATCACAAGTTTCTGGGAAAACCTTAACACTTAGCGTTGGTTTCAGTCACCCTGTTGTATTCGAAGCACCAAAGGATATCGAAATTAAAGTAGAAGCCAACACAAATATTATTATTAGTGGGCCTGATAAAGAAAAAGTAGGTTTATTAGCATCACAAATTCGTGCTGTACGTCCACCTGAGCCATATAAAGGTAAAGGTATTCGTTACTTAGACGAGTATGTTCTACGAAAAGCTGGTAAATCTGGTAAATAATTAATTAACTGAAGCTGAAAAATCTCAATTATGGTTAATAGCAAGGAAAATGAGACGAGACCTAGAAATCGTCGTCAAAATACCCCAAGAGAAAAATGGAGTGAGCGTGTTATTCAAATTAGCCGCGTAACAAAAGTTTGTAAAGGTGGTAAAAAACTAAGTTTTCGTGCCGTTGTCGTTATTGGTAACGAAAATGGACAAGTTGGTCTTGGTGTTGGAAAAGCGGATGATGTAGTTATGGCTATTACAAAAGCTATTACAGATGCACGACGTTCAATTATTAAAATCTTCTTAACGAAAACGAAAACATTACCGCATGTAATCACAGGCCGTTTTGGAGCTTGTGAAGTTTTCATTAAGCCTGCATCACAAGGTACAGGTGTAATTGCTGGTAGTTCAATCCGAACAGTATTAGAATTAGCAGGAGTTAAAAATATCTCAGCTAAACAATTAGGCTCAGATAATCTTTTAAATAACGCACACGCTACTCTAACAGCACTGAAGAATTTAAAAAATCCTGCAATTGCAGCTGCAGAACGAAACTTACCAATTGAAAGATTTTATTCTTAAGAAATATGCAATCAAATGAACAGAACTCTGTTGGTAATAAAATTCGAACTACAATTCTTGTAATTTTTATAACGCGAGTAGGAAATTATATACCTGTGCCGAATGTGGACCAGGAATACTTAATTAATATTCTAAATTCAACACCTATACTACGAAATTTTTATACGAATGAAAATTTAGTGCTAGGTATTTTTACTTTAGGTATTCTACCTTATATAAATGCCTCAATTATGATGCAACTTTTAACAAGTGTAGTACCTAGTCTTGAAAAGTTACAAAAAGAAGAAGGAGAAGCTGGCCGACGACAAATCACAAAATATACACGTTATTTAACGCTATTTTGGGCTGTAGTCGAAAGCGTATCGATTACATTTGCCTTACGACCTATTCTTTTCATTTGGAATTTTGATGTCTGTAGTCAGATCGCTCTGGCTTTAATAGCAGGATCAATGATTATTTTATGGTTAAGTGAAATAATCACTGAAAAAGGAATTGGTAATGGCTCATCGATAATAATTACAGCCAACATTCTAGCTGGATTACCTAATACACTTAAAACAATATTTAATTCTGGAAGTAGTTTATCTATTTTGTTAAACATACTTAGTTTTACTATCTTGATAACAGGAATCATATACGTACAAGAAGCTGTACGGGTAATCCCTCTTATCTCAGCAAAACAGCTATTTTCACAAACGGAAAATCCTACAAAGACGTCATTTTTACCACTGAAAATAAATCAGGGTGGTGTAATGCCAATTATTTTTGCGTCAACAGTATTAACTTTTTTAACTGTTTTTACAGGTTTTATAGCAAAGCTGGATACTTTTTCAAATTTAAATATTAGTGCTAATGTTCAAACTATTTTTTATAGTGGAACAAATTTCGCATTAATACTTGCATTTAGCCTATTTTATTCTAATCTAATTCTAAATCCAAACGAATTAGCGAAGGATTTAAATAAGATGGCTGTAACAATACCAGGCATACGTCCAGGTAATCAAACAAAAGAATTTTTAAATAAAACACTAAGAAGATTATCCTTATTAGGTGCTTTATTTTTAGCTTTAATTGTAACAATTCCAAATATTCGAAGCTCGTACGGATTTGGAGTTACATCTTTACTAATTCTAGTAGGTGTAACTGTTGATACAAGTCGACAAATTCAAACGCTACTAATATCAGAAAGTTACAATAAAACGAATTAAAAAATAAAATCAATAAAATGAAAGTTCGTCCATCAGTTAAAAAAATGTGTGCTAACTGTCGTGTAATTAAGCGATCAGGTACAATACGTGTAATCTGCACAAATCCGAAGCATAAGCAACGTCAGGGATAATAAAAGAAACAAAGGAGCTTTATTGTGGTACGTATAGCCGGGATAGATTTGCCTCGAGCAAAAAGAGTTGAATATGCACTAACAAAAATATACGGAATTGGTGTAATTAGCTCGCAAGAAATTTTAGCGAAAGCAAATGTAGATCCAGATGCTCGAACTAACGACTTAACTGACGAAAATGTTAGTTCAATTCGTCAAGTTATTGAATCTGAATACAAGGTTGAAGGTGATTTAAGACGAGAAACAAGTTTAAATATTAAACGTTTATCAGAAATAAATTGTAACCGTGGCCGTAGACATCGTCAAATGTTGCCTTTACGAGGACAACGTACACGTACAAATGCACGTGCACGTCGAGGTCCGAAGAAGACAGTTGCTGGTAAGAAGAAATAAAGTTTAAATTTTTAGACAAAAAATAATATATATGTCACCAAAAATTAAACGTAGCAATACGAAAAAAGTAAAACTTAACAATATAACGGGGGTTGTTCATATACAATCAACATTTAATAATACAATTGTTACGATTACCGACACAATAGGAAATACAATTTCATGGGCATCTGCAGGAAGTGCAGGATTTAAAGGAGCTCGTAAAGGAACACCTTTTGCTGCACAAACAGCATCAGAAGCTGCAAGTTTAACTGCTTTAAATTTAGGTCTAAAGAAAGTTGACATTTTCGTTAAAGGTCAAGGATCTGGACGTGAGACCGCAATTCGTGCAGTCCAAAACATTGGTTTAGAAATCATATCTATAAAGGATATAACACCGGTACCACATAATGGATGCCGACCGCCTAAAAAACGTCGAGTTTAATTTAAAAACGACTAAGAATAAAAATAATGGCAGAGTTAAATTTTCAATATTTTAAGTCAAGCGTTGAGGAATCAGGTAAACTAACAGGACACTTTTTACTACAGTCATTAGAGGCTGGACAGGGACTAACTATTGGAAATGCTTTACGTAGAGTTTTACTTTCAAATTTAGAAGGTACAGCAATTACGGGAATTAAAATTCCAGGTGTTGCACATGAATTTTCAACAATACCAAATGTGCGTGAAGATGTTTTAGAAATTTTTCTAAACCTAAAACAAATTGTTTTAAAAAGCGAAAAACAAACACCAATTTTTGGTACTGTCTCCATTAATGGACCAGGTGTAATTACAGCAAGTTCAATTAAGTTTGATGATGAAGATATCGAAATTGTAAATCCAAATCAATACATTGCCACTTTTTCCGGCAATGACACTTTAACTTTTGACTTAAAAGTTGAAAAGGGAATTGGATACCAATTTGCTGAACAAGCAAATAATAATGACAATATAGATTTTTTAGCAATCGATGCTGTTTTTATGCCAGTTTTAAAAGTTAATTACAAAATTAATAATGTTTATCTTGGTTATAGTAAAACAACTGAATCATTAATTTTGGAAGTAACAACAAATGGTAGTGTTTCACCGGAGAAAGCCTTAAGTGAAGCTGCCCAAAAGTTAATGACATGGTTTAGTTGTCTAACAAGTGAACAAAGCTTAGCACCACAAAAAGAAATGGAGGTTGAGCCCCTTGCGCAAAACGATGTAATTTTAATTGAAGAATTACAACTTCCTGTACGAGCTTATAATTGCTTAAAACGTGCAGGAATTAATTCAGTGGATGATCTAGTTAACTATTCACAAGAAGAAATTCGTGAAATTAAAAACTTTGGTAAAAAGTCTGCACAAGAAGTATTCCAAGCATTAAAAGATAAATTTGATATTGTATTACCTTCATTAAATTCTTAAAAAAGATAATTTATTCGTAAAATAAAATAATCCCTATATGAAAGATACCTTTGTTAACTCGCAGAAATTAACAACAAAAAAATGGTACGTAATTGATGCCGAAGATCAAATTCTTGGTCGTTTAGCAACTCAAGCGAGTACTGTTTTAATGGGTAAAAATAAAAATACCTATACTCCATTCTTAGAAAATGGAGACTATGTTATAATTATCAATGCGGAAAAAATCAAAACAACGGGTAAAAAAGATAAACAAAAACTTTATCGAAACCATTCAGGTTACCCAGGTGGAATGAGAATCGAGAAATTTTCAAGTCTAATTGAAAGACGTCCTGAAAAAATTATCGAACAAGCAATTAAAGGAATGCTACCAAAAGGTCCTCTTGGACGCACAATTTATAAAAATTTAAAAGTTTATAAAGGTACAGAACATCCTCATACTGCACAAAGTCCAGAATTAATTATGAATTAAACATTTATGAATTCGGAAACAACAAAATTTTATGGAATTGGGCGACGTAAAGAATCTGTTGCCCAAGCACAACTTACAGTAGGTACTGGTAATGTTTTAATCAACAATAAAAATGCCAAAGAATACTTACAAAACAATGAATCAAGATTTTTAAGAATCAACCAACCACTGGAAACGCTAAATTTAGCGAATACTTTTGATATTAATATCAAAACAAAAGGTGGTGGTATGGCTGGACAAACCGATGCGATTTGTTTAGCAATTTCTAGAGCATTAATTGAATGTGATCTAAGTAACCGTACACCTTTAAAACAAAGTGGGTTATTAACGCGTGATGCTCGAATTAAAGAACGTAAAAAATATGGTTTAAAGAAAGCGCGTAAAGCATCGCAATTCTCAAAACGATAATTTTTGTATTATTCTATACAATAGAAAAAAATTACATATTATGCCAAAAAAAGATATTCATCCAAACTGGTTTGAAGAAACACAGGTTTATTGCGATGGTCAACTAGTAATGACAACTAGTTCAACAAAGCCTAATCTTTACATTGATGTTTGGTCTGGGAATCACCCATTCTATACAGGCTCTTTAAAGATTTTAGATACCGAAGGTCGAGTTGAACGCTTTATGAAGAAGTATGGCTCAGAAAGCGAATAAATAAAATTAATAGAAAAAAAAATGCCAACTGTACAACAATTAATTCGTAAACCACGCAAGAAAATTGTTAAGAAAACAAAATCTCCAGCATTAAAAAATTGTCCTCAACGACGCGGTGTTTGTACACGTGTTTATACGACAACACCAAAAAAACCAAACTCTGCTATTCGTAAAGTAGCACGTGTTCGATTAACATCAGGTTTTGAGGTAACTGCTTACATCCCAGGAATTGGACACAATTTACAAGAACACTCTGTGGTTCTTTTACGTGGTGGACGTGTTAAAGATTTACCAGGTGTTCGTTACCATATTGTTCGTGGAACATTAGATGCTGGTGGAGTGAAAGATAGAACTCAAGGTCGCTCTAAATATGGAGTTAAAAAACCTAAGGGTAGTTCAGATTAATATATTTAAAATTAATTAAAAAAGTATATGTCACGTCGAAGTGTAATTAAAAAACGTTATCCACAACCCGATTCAAATTACAATAGTTGCCTAGTAAGCTTATTGACCGCACGTATTCTAAAAAGTGGTAAAAAAAGTTTAGCTGACTCGATTATTTTAGAAACATTTGCTTTGATTCAGGAAAAAACAGATTCTGATCCATTACAAGTATTCGAAAAAGCAATTCAAAATATAACACCTCTTGTAGAAGTTAAAGCAAGACGTATCGGTGGATCAACATATCAAGTCCCTCTAGAAGTAAGCCGTTACCGCGGTACAAATTTAGCATTACGTTGGCTTATTGCAGCAGCAAAAGCTCGCGCAGGTCGAACAATCTCGATTAAACTTGCAAGTGAAATTATAGATGCTTCTAATAATGTAGGAAACGCTATGCGTAAACGTGAAGAAACACATCGTATGGCAGACGCAAATAAAGCATTTGCTCATTTCCGTTACTAAAAAAAATATAGAGATGTACGAAAAATAGGCATCGACTTATTGTACGAATGATCTCTAAAAAAGTAAAAAATAATTACTTAAACGCCAAAAGTATTAAAGTCTCAAATAAATAAAAAAGGAAACTCATAATGGCACGCGAAAAATTCGAACGAAGTAAGCCACATGTTAACATTGGTACAATTGGTCACGTAGATCACGGTAAAACAACGTTAACAGCTGCAATTACAGCAACCCTATCAACTGTAGGAACAGCTGAGCTAAAAAATTATGCAGATATTGATGCTTCACCTGAAGAAAAAGCACGTGGTATTACAATTAATACAGCTCACGTAGAGTACGAAACAGAAACACGTCACTACGCTCACGTTGATTGTCCAGGACACGCGGATTACGTAAAAAATATGATTACTGGTGCAGCACAAATGGATGGTGCAATTTTAGTTGTATCTGCTGCAGATGGTCCAATGCCACAAACACGAGAGCACATCTTATTAGCTAAGCAAGTAGGTGTACCAAACCTAGTTGTTTTCTTAAATAAAGAAGATCAAGTAGATGATGATGAGTTAATCGAATTAGTTGAAATGGAAACACGCGAACTTCTTAACAACTATGATTTCCCTGGTGATGATATTCCAATTACTCCAGGTTCAGCATTACAAGCTTTAGAAAAAGTTGTTAGCGAGCCATCAATTTCACGTGGTGATGACAAATGGGTTGATAAGATTTTTGCACTAATGGATAGTGTAGACGAATATATCCCAACACCGACACGTGATACAGAAAAAACATTCTTAATGGCTGTTGAAGATGTATTCTCAATTACTGGTCGTGGTACTGTAGCAACAGGACGTATCGAGCGTGGTGTAATTAACGTAGGTGATACAATCGAAATCGTTGGTTTAGCAGACACACAAACAACAACTGTAACTGGTGTTGAAATGTTCCAAAAAACATTAGACTCAGGTATGGCTGGTGATAACGTTGGTATCTTACTACGTGGTGTTCAAAAAGAGCAAATCGAACGTGGTATGGTTTTATCAGAGCCAGGAACAATTACTCCTCACACACAATTTGAAGGTGAAGTTTATATTCTAACTAAAGAAGAAGGTGGACGACACACACCATTCTTTACAGGTTACCGACCTCAATTTTATGTACGAACAACTGATGTAACAGGTAACATTAAAGCATTCACTGCTGATGATGGTACAGATGTAGAAATGGTTATGCCAGGTGACCGTATCAAGATGACAGCTGAACTAATTTCAGCTATTGCAATTGAAGCAGGTATGCGTTTTGCAATTCGTGAAGGTGGTCGTACAATTGGTGCTGGTGTTGTTTCAAAAATCTTAACTTAATCTAAAAACAAGATGAATTTAGCATTAAACGAAAAAATTAGGCTTAAACTAGAATCGTTCGATCATAAATTATTAGACTTGTCATGTAAGCAAATTATCGAAAGTATTAACGCGACACAGGCAAAAGTTGTAGGCCCAATTCCATTACCTACAAAACAAAGAATTTACTGTGTTTTACGTTCTCCTCATGTTAACAAAGATTCTCGTGAGCATTTTGAAATTCGTATACACAAACGAATTCTGGATATTTATCCACAAAATATAAATCAAGCACAATCGATTATTAATATCAATTTACCATCTGGTGTAAGTACAGAAATTAAATAAGTTTTAAAAATAATAAAACCTTACTTAATTTTTAAGCTAAAATAGATGTTATATAACTAAAGTAAGAAAGTCAAAAACATTCGTTTTTAAGTTAATTTTAGGAGACCTTTAATGGGACTACCTTGGTATCGGGTTCATACAGTAGTATTAAATGACCCGGGTAGATTAATCGCAGTACATCTAATGCACACATCACTTGTAGCTGGTTGGGCTGGTTCAATGGCATGTTACGAACTTGCTATCTTTGACCCATCTGATCCAGTACTTAATCCAATGTGGAGACAAGGTATGTACGTTATGCCATTTATGGCACGACTAGGTGTAACAGATTCTTGGGGTGGCTGGAGTATCACAGGTGAAAGTGTATCAAACCCAGGTTTATGGAGTTTTGAAGGTGTTGCATTAACGCACATCGTTTTATCAGGTCTTTGCTTCTTAGCAGCAATTTGGCACTGGGTTTACTGGGATCTTGAATTATTCCGTGATCCACGTACTGATGAGCCAGCTTTAGACTTACCAAAGATTTTTGGTATTCACTTATTCTTATCAGGACTACTATGTTTTGGTTTCGGAGCATTCCACGTAACAGGTCTATTTGGCCCTGGTATTTGGGTATCTGACGCATATGGTATTACTGGTAAAGTTCAACCTTGTGCTCCATCTTGGGGAGCTGATGGATTCAATCCATTTAACCCAGGTGGTGTTGCTGCTCACCATATTGCAGCAGGTACACTAGGTATTCTTGCAGGTATTTTCCATTTAACTGTACGACCTCCACAACGTTTATACCGTGGTTTACGTATGGGTAACATTGAAACAGTACTTTCAAGTAGTATTTCAGCAGTATTCTTTGCAGCATTCATTACTTCAGGTACAATGTGGTACGGAAGCGCTACTACACCAATTGAATTATTTGGTCCAACACGTTACCAATGGGATAGCGGTTACTTCCAACAAGAAATTGAAAGACGTGTAGAAGAGTCTTTAGATGAAGGTTTATCAGCAAGTGAAGCGTGGTCACGTATTCCAGATAAATTAGCATTCTACGATTATATTGGTAATAACCCGGCTAAGGGTGGTCTATTCCGTGCTGGTCCTATGGACAAGGGTGACGGTATTGCAGAATCTTGGCTAGGTCATCCAGTCTTCAAAGACAAAGAAGGTCGTGAACTTACAGTACGTCGTATGCCGGCGTTCTTCGAGACATTCCCTGTAATCTTAGTAGATAAAGATGGTATTATCCGTGCCGATATTCCATTCCGTCGTGCTGAATCTAAGTATAGTATTGAGCAAGTTGGTGTTACAGTTGATTTCTACGGTGGTAAGCTAAACGGTCAAGCATTCAAAGATGCACCGACTGTTAAGAAGTTTGCTCGTAAAGCACAACTTGGTGAAGTATTCGAATTTGATAGAACAAGTTTAGAGTCTGATGGTGTATTCCGTAGTAGCCCACGTGGTTGGTATACATTTGGTCACGTAAACTTTGCTTTATTATTCTTCTTTGGTCATTTATGGCACGGTGCACGTACAATCTTCCGAGATGTATTTACAGGTATTGGTGCTGAAGTTACTGAGCAAGTTGAATTCGGTGTTTACGCTAAGCTAGGTGATCGTACATCACGTAAGCAAGGTGCAGTATAAGATTTAACTTTATCAAAGGATTAAACAATGGAAGCGTTAGTATACACATTCCTACTAATAGGAACTTTAATGGTGTTATTCTTTAGTGTATTCTTCAGAGAATCACCACGTGTAATTAAAAAATAATTTCAAAAATTTACTTTCACGCACAAAATCGATTAGGCTTTCAAGAAATTTTACAAAATTTGCAATAACTTTTGTTTTGTTAAGGAGGTTTTCTAGATTAAAGGCAGGATTGTTATCTTAAGTGGGGAAAAAAAAGATTAAGACAGAGTTATCTGTCTTAATCTTCATGTTCCTCAAATGGATCTGCTAAAACTTTAGCATTAGGTCCGAAGGAAGTATAAATTGAATAACCTGTAACGCCTAATAATAGGCTTGATACGAAGATTATCAGAATTGTTGCTGTTTCCATAATAGAATGATTCCTTTAAGAATGTATTAATATTATTATTATGCTAAATAACAAATATTATTTCTAATATTTTAAATAAACTATGGCTTTAAGAACACGATTAGGAGAAATCCTAAGACCACTAAATGCAGAATACGGAAAAGTTGCCCCAGGTTGGGGTACTACACCAATCATGGGTGTAGTTATGGCTTTATTCCTTGTATTTCTAGTTATTATTCTTCAAATTTATAATTCATCATTAATTTTAGAAGATGTTGATGTTAGCTGGACTACAGTAAACTAAAAAATCGTTGTTATAGTTAATTTTAACTATAACAACGATCTTTTTTTATAAAAGGAGAGAGAGGGATTCGAACCCTCGGAACCGTGAGATTCATCTGATTTCAAATCAGACGCAATCGACCAACTCTGCCATCTCTCCAATAGATGTATCAATTAAAATATAATTGATACACCTTTATTTGTAAAGCCTAAAATTAATCAAATGTACCTTTTCCAGTAAATTTAACCTTAATAGGGTTTGGATTCTTACCAATTGAGAATGGTTTATTATTAACACCTACACGACCTGGATTAAGTTTTTCAGGGAAAACTCCATCTTTTGGATGTAAGTATTGAACTTCACCACTTGGAAAAATACGATAAATTTTGTAATCTGTGATTTTAAAAGTACGCAGTTGAGTACCTAAAGCTAAACACTGTTCTTTACGTGCTAGATATAATAAGTTTTCGCCTGAACGCATAATTGCTGCACCACCTGTGGGCATTTCAAAAATTTGTTCTTTCTTACTTGTCCAAGTAATAGCATATTTCTCCTCTACCTCTGCCGAACGTAACCAACCACCTGTACTTCCTCCAAATATTGGAGAAGGTGTTTGCATATTTAGAGTCATAATAAAAATCCCTATAATTAAAATTACAGTCAACTATTTATTGCAAAATATAAAAAATTCTACAACTATATGATTAATTATAGATTGTATTTTTTTATTCTAAGCTTTAATTTTATTAAAAATTATTTATACAGCAGTTATAACATTAGCTTTTAATAATAAATTTTTAACAGTCTTTGTTGGTTGAACACCTGTATTTAGACTCTTAACGATATTTTCAACATCTAGTTTTGTTTCTTTTGTTAACGGATTATAAAATCCTAGTTCTCGAATCGCTTTACCATCACGAGGACTCGTTGCTTGCATAACAACAATACGATACATAGGCTGACGCTTTCGCCCACAACGTTTAAATCTCATCTTTAGCATAACAATATTTTAATAGACAATTAATTACTGAACTAATAGTATACCAATTTTATGAAAATGTAAACAAGACCATAAAATTAAGAAAAAATTTAAGTTACTTTTCTTACAAAAGAGAACTATAATTGTCTACTAGTTAGTTGTAAAGAAAAATAAAATTTATTTATTTAATTAGTAATGTGCTTCGGCAATTAAAACAATATGACTATTGCTATTGGTCAAACTCAAGAACGTAGCCTATTTGATCTTATCGATGATTGGCTAAAACGTGACCGCTTCGTATTCGTAGGTTGGTCAGGTTTACTATTATTCCCTACAGCTTACTTATCAGTAGGTGGCTGGTTCACAGGTACAACATTTGTTACATCATGGTACACACATGGTTTAGCAAGTTCATACCTAGAAGGTTGTAACTTCCTTACTGCTGCTGTTTCAACTCCTGCAAACAGTATGGGTCACTCTCTAATTTTATTATGGGGTCCTGAAGCACAAGGTGATTTCACACGTTGGTGTCAAATCGGTGGTCTTTGGACATTCATCGCTTTACACGGTGCGTTCGGTCTAATTGGTTTCTGTTTACGTCAATTCGAGATTGCTCGTCTTGTTGGTATCCGTCCATATAATGCTATTGCATTCTCTGGTCCAATTTCGATCTTCTTATCAGTGTTCCTTGTATACCCACTAGGTCAAGCTAGTTGGTTCTTCGCACCAAGTTTTGGTGTTGCTGCAATTTTCCGTTTCTTATTATTCCTACAAGGTTTCCATAACTGGACACTAAACCCATTCCATATGATGGGTGTAGCTGGAATTCTTGGTGGTGCTTTACTTTGTGCTATTCATGGTGCAACTGTAGAAAACACACTATTCGAAGATGGTGATGCTGCGAATACATTCCGTGCATTCACACCAACACAATCTGAAGAGACATACTCAATGGTTACAGCAAACCGTTTCTGGTCACAAATTTTTGGTGTAGCATTCTCTAACAAGCGTTGGTTACACTTCTTCATGTTATTTGTTCCAGTAACTGGTCTATGGACTAGTGCAATTGGTGTCGTTGGTTTAGCTCTAAACCTACGTGCATACGATTTTGTATCTCAAGAATTACGTGCAGCTGAAGATCCTGAATTTGAAACATTCTACACTAAGAATATTCTTTTAAATGAAGGTATCCGTTCATGGATGGCTGCTCAAGATCAACCACACGAAAACTTTGTATTCCCTGAGGAGGTTTTACCACGTGGAAACGCCCTTTAATAATGTAGCTGGTAGAGACATTGAATCTACTGGTTTTGCTTGGTGGGCAGGAAATGCCCGTTTAATCAACGTATCTGGTAAATTACTAGGTGCACACGTAGCACACGCTGGTGTTATGGTATTCTGGTGTGGTGCAATGACACTTTTTGAAGTTTCACACTACATCCCAGAAAAGCCACTATATGAGCAAGGCTGTATTCTTTTACCTCACCTAGCAACTTTAGGTTGGGGTGTTGGTCCTGGTGGTGAAATTACAAATACTTACCCATACTTTGTTGTAGGTGTAGTACATTTAATTTCATCAGCAGTACTTGGATTTGGTGGTATTTACCACTCACTAATTGGTCCTGATACTCTAGAAGAGTCATTCCCATTCTTTGGTTACGATTGGCGTGACAAGAATAAGATGACAACAATCCTAGGTATTCACTTATGTCTTCTAGGAATCGGTTCATTCCTTCTAGTAATTAAGGCAATGTACGTAGGTGGTGTATATGATACTTGGGCACCAGGTGGTGGTGACGTTCGTATTATTACAAACCCAACATTAAACCCATTCGTTATCTTCGGTTATGTTCTACGTTCACCATTCGGTGGTGACGGTTGGATTATGGCGATTAACAACATGGAAGATCTTGTTGGTGGTCACATCTGGGTAGGTGTTTTATGTTTAACTGGTGGTATCTGGCATATCACAACTAAGCCATTCCCTTGGGCACGTCGTGCTTTTGTTTGGTCTGGTGAAGCATACTTATCATACAGTTTAGCTGCACTATCTCTAATGGGATACTCTGCTGCAGTTTACGCATGGTATAACAACACAGCATACCCAAGTGAATTCTATGGTCCAACAGGTCCAGAAGCTTCACAATCACAAGCTTTTACTTTCCTAGTACGTGACCAACGTCTAGGTGCTAACGTAGCATCTGCACAAGGTCCAACAGGTCTAGGTAAATACCTAATGCGTTCACCAAGTGGAGAGATTATCTTCGGTGGTGAAACAATGCGTTTCTGGGATTTACGTGCACCATGGGTAGAGCCACTTCGTGGTCCAAACGGTCTTGATATTAACAAGATCCGTAATGATATTCAACCATGGCAAGAACGTCGTGCAGCTGAATACATGACTCATGCTCCACTAGGTTCACTAAACTCAGTAGGTGGTGTAGCGACAGAGATTAACTCATTTAACTATGTATCACCACGATCATGGTTAACTTGTTTCCACTGGTTCGTAGCATTCTTCCTACTTGTAGGTCACTGGTGGCATTCAGGTCGTGCTCGTGCGGCTGCTGCTGGTTTCGAGAAAGGTATTAACCGTGAGACTGAGCCAGTACTTTCAATGCGACCTATTGACTAAAACATTCATTAAAAAAAGATTTATCTTTTAATTACTGAATTTGTTCTAATCTAAATTTCGCAAAAAAAAAAATAAAGAATAGAAATTTATTTCTATTCTTTATTTTTTTTTTAGCAAATATAATCATTAAATTGATGAATGTTTAAATTCTCTAACACAGCAAAAAAATCGGGATCATTAAGAGTCGAATTTTCAGCCTTCCAAAAATCTGAACCCGGCATCATATTAGGCAATTTATCATCCGAGGGTAACGCTTTTTCAAATTTATAACGATTAAATTTATCCACACCATGTGCAAGAAGATCTAATTGTGATTCTATTTTTTGCGCAATTGTAAAATTGATAAATGGGCACAAATCAAAACCCATTAGTTTTGGATAAAGCTTACGACCAAAATTAAACATCGGATCCGTACCTAACCAAAGATAGTAGACTGGATAAAAATATGGGTTAATATTTAAAAACATTTGAATCATAATTCGTAACTCAGCAGCTAATATCCAAACACGCCACCAAAACCAAGTAGCTTTAAAAAAACCTCTAAATAATACTTCGAATGAACTCGCAATCTCCGGATTATCAAACTCAAAATGCATATCAGGAATCCCTTTCTTTTTTAGAACATAAAAATTTACTACAGATATTTGTTATAACAAAAAAAAATACTACAAGTTGATAACTTGTAGTATTTTAACATAAAACTACATCCTAAGAAAGGATTTTTAGCGAGTTAATAATTTTTTATTTACTCTTTACTTCAGCTAATTCAGATAAATTAAAGTTAGCCGTATTAACACCGGCGTAGTTTACACTTTCAAAACGAACAGTTACGCCATATCTTACTTCAGTATCGTCAATTGAGGCAACTTTTCCGTCTCGTCTGAACCAGTACGATTCCTCCCGTAAAATTTTTACCATTGAACCACGTTTAATAGCCATAAAATAATATAGAATCAATTAATTAATAATTACTCTGATTATAAATTAGAACCATAAAAAAATTACAAGTTTTATTGTCAAAATTAAGTAAGAATTGTTACATTAAAAGTAGAAGACTAATAGTTTAAAATAATAGGAAATTAATTAAAATGAATCTAATAAAAAAAATAGCGGCAACATTCGTCGCTTTATTAACCTTAGGGTTTCTATTAGGACAGAGTTATTTTGGGCCAAATATAAAAAGTTATTTTGGACCAAGTACTCTTTTAGCAGAAAATAATACAAGCTCGAGTATACCAAAAGATTCTATTCCAAGTTCAAAAATGACATACGGTCATTTCTTAGAATATCTTGATATGGGTTGGGTAACAAAAGTAGACTTATACGAAAATGGCCGAATGGCCGTAATTCAGGCATCAAGCCCAGAATTAGGTAATCGACCACAACAAATAAGAGTTGAAATACCAGCAGGTGCTTCTCAACTAATCACAAAATTAAGAACATCAAATGTTGATTTTGATGCACATACAAACCAAACTGATAACTTAGGCGGTACTCTTAAGTTCCTAGGTAACTTTGTTTTACCACTAGGTTTAGTTGGTTTAGTATTTTTATTATTCCGTTCACGAGCAAGACGTGGTGGTGGCGGAGGAAGCAACATGGGTGGTGGTCCTGGCCAACTTATGAATCTTGGAAAAGCCAAGAATGAATTCCAACTTGATGCAAAAACTGGTGTAATGTTTGCAGATGTTGCTGGTATTGAAGAAGCAAAAGAAGAATTTGAAGAAATTGTTACATTCTTAAAAACACCAGAAAAGTTTACAGCAGTTGGTGCTAAAATTCCTCGTGGAGTTATGCTAGTTGGACCACCGGGTACTGGTAAAACTTTATTAGCAAAAGCAATTGCTGGTGAAGCTGGAGTACCTTTTTTAAGTATTTCAGGTTCTGAATTCGTTGAAATGTTTGTTGGTGTTGGTGCATCACGTGTACGTGATTTATTCAAGAAGGCAAAAACAAACGCTCCATGTATTATTTTCATTGATGAAATTGATGCTGTTGGACGCCAACGTGGTGCTGGTGTTGGTGGTGGTAACGATGAGCGTGAACAGACCTTAAACCAATTACTGACTGAAATGGATGGTTTTGAAGGTAATACTGGTATCATTGTTGTTGCCGCAACAAACCGTGTTGATATTTTAGATTCTGCACTATTACGTCCAGGTCGTTTTGATCGTCAAATTACAGTAAATTTACCAGATGTAAAAGGGCGCCTGTCGATTCTAAAAGTACATGCACGAAATAAAAAGTTTAATAAAGATGTTAGTTTAAACAAAATTGCTCAACGTACTCCAGGTTTTTCTGGTGCAGATTTAGCAAACTTGTTAAATGAAGCATCAATCTTAGCAGCTCGCCAAAAGACAACAGAAATTACTTCTAATGATATTAGTATTTCCGTTGACCGTATCCTTACTGGATTAGAAGGTAACTGTTTAAAAGATAGTCGTAGTAAGCGATTAGTTGCTTACCAAGAAATTGGTAAAGGACTTACAGGAACAATGCTTAGTGATCACGATCCTGTAGAAAAAATCACCTTAATTCCACGTGGTAACCGTACAGGTTTAACATGGTTTACACCAGAAGAAGATCAAGGTCTTATTTCACGTGGTCAGATTCTAGCCCGTATTATTGGAACACTTGGTGCTCGTGCAGCAGAAGAGATAATTTTTGGTGAAGCAGAAGTTACAACTGGAGCAAGTGCAGACATTATGCAAGTAACATCGATGGCACGACAAATGGTAACACGTTATGGAATGTCACCTGTTGGACCAATAGCTTTTGAGGATGCGACAAATAATCAAGTCTTTTTAGATGGTACACAAACTAGTGGTAATACAATGACATTAGATACTACATCGAAAATTGATAATGAAGTTCAAGAAATTGTTAATTACTGTTACCAACAAGCTCGAGCTATCTTATCGGAAAACCGAGTAGCGATGGACCGTTTAGTTGATATTCTAATTGAAGAAGAAACTATTGAAGGACCAAAGTTCCGAGAAATTCTTGCTGAATATACAGAAGTGCCAGAAAGAAAGAAATACGAATCTTACTTTACAAAAGGGTAAAAAAAAATAATGAAGATAGTTAAGAAACTATCTTCATTATAAAATTGAAATGGCGGAGAATGGATTTGAACCATTGACCTTCGGGTTATGAGCCCAACGAGCTACCAGACTGCTCTACTCCGCGTTTCTTTTATTATAGCAGGATTACTAAAGATTAAACAATTTAGTAGAACGTACACCACTTAATAGTAAAAAAAGTAGTACTAAAGCCCAAACGAAACCTTGCAGTTTACTATCTGTTGTTTTAGGACTACCTAATAATCCTGTAGAAACATTAAAACTTTGTACCGACCCATCTTTACTTGGTAGACGCAATAAAATCAAAATTATTAAACCAATACCACAACCTGTCCAAATTACTGTTAACATTTATTTATATTTTAGATAAATAAGATTAGTCACCCTGAACTTTAAGAAGCCCAAAACCTAATGAAAGGCCAAATAATGTCATCGCGAAGCATGCACCTGCAGTACTTAAAATTTCACCCATGATAAAATCCTTTAATATATTACTTTTAATTAATTATTAGATACAAAAAAACTTAGAAACCGTTACGACCCCAAACAACAAGTGCTAATGAGAATGTAAACGTAGTCATTAAAGTTGCCCAACCTAAACTTAAAACGTCCATTTTTAATCCTTAAACTTTTACTTTTCAATTTAATACTAACATACACAGTGTATTACTGTATACTTATAACTATTATTATAATAATATTTATATAGTTTCATAAATTGATATTATTTAAAACATATGTTAATATGAATAAATGTTAAAATCACTAATTAGGAAATAATTTAAAAACTGCAATTAAAAAATGGTTTATGTACCTAAAGGATTTACAACCGATCCTTATTTTAATGCTATTGGTTCAAAAGCGCCTGATTTTCGTGCTTGGGGTGTTGTTTATTTAAAACGTAAAGAACGTCGAGGTTTACGTAAAAGGGTGCTATATAAGCAATATGCAAGACGCGGTCGATTTACATTAAGCGATTATAAACGTAAAAAGAATCTAGTATTGATATTTTTTCCATACAATTTAGATTTTGATGGAAATATGCAAATATTAAAATTCAATGAGAGGTATGAAGAATTTAGAGCACTAAATACAGAAATACTAGCAATCGGTAATGATTTTTGTTATGTAAAACGTTATAATCTTTCTGTTTCACAAAAATTTGGTGGACTAAAAGGTTTAAAATTTCCTTTAATCTCCGATGTATGGCGAACTATTTCACTTGGATATGGTATAATTGGTACTAATTATAAATCAGCCCAACATTCAATATTCATTGTAGATAAATTTGGTAAAATTCGCTATACGGCTTTGTACGATACACGAATTGGTGCTAATGTGGGTGAAGTATTAAGAATTTTACGCGCGGTACAATATCTTTATAGACGCCCATTGAGAGTCTGTCCTCCAGAATGGCAACCCGGCCAAGAAACAGGAAAACTTGGAACAATTGATCAATCTGAAGCATATTTTGGTTACTTAGAATGGTTAAATCGGCCGCCTAGACCAGCAAAATATGACTCATATTTGGATAGACTTTCACGTGCGACAAAAAAAAATAAAGATTAAAACCAAAGAAACTAATAATTTCACTAAAACATTCTTACTTCCATTACAATATAATCAAGACATAATATAAATTTCCTGACATTATTTGTTCCATAACAAAAAAATGTTATCTACAACAAAAAATAAGAATAAGTAAAAATTGAAACATGAGACAAAAACTTAAAACACGTAGCTCTGCAGCAAAACGATACAGAAAAACACGAACAGGTAAAGTAGTTCGTCGTATGGCTTACAAAGGTCATATTTTAGAGAAAAAAAGTGCAAAACGTAAACGTAATCTAAGAACAAAAGCACTTGTTTTCAAAGGTGAATTGCGTGCAATTAGATTAATGTTACCTAATAAGTAAAGGAGGTTTAAGCTATGGTAAGAATTAAACGTGGTAATGTAGCACGTAAAAGACGTAAGAAAGTATTAAGCTTAGCAAAAGGTTTTAGAGGTACACACTCAAGATTATTCCGTGTATCAAACCAACAAGTAATGAAAGCTTTACGCTATTCATACATTGGTCGAAAACAGAAAAAACGACAATTCCGTCGTTTATGGATTACCCGAATTAATGCATCAACGCGTTCAACAAGTAATCTAACATACAGTCGTTTTATGAACAAAATTAAAACTTCAAATATTGCGTTAAATCGAAAAATGCTTTCACAATTATCTATTTTAGATCCTCAAACATTTAGTAAGATTCAAACTTTAGTTATTGAGAAGACAGCAGATTAAAAATAGAATTAAAAAAAACCTCTTTATAATTAAAAATTATAAAGAGGCTTTTTTTTCGCTAATTAATTAACTGAACTTACCAGAAGTTGAGGCAATTAAGAATGCTGCAAATGTTAAGAAGAAGCCTAACGTAAAGTGAGCTAAACCGACAAGACGAGCTTGCACAATTGATAAAGCTACTGGCTTATCACGCCAACGAACTAAGTTCGCTAAAGGTGTTCTTTCATGTGCCCAAACTAAAGTTTCAATTAATTCTTGCCAGTAACCACGCCAAGAAATTAAGAACATGAAACCTGTAGCCCAGATAAGATGACCAAATAGGAACATCCAAGCCCAAACAGCTTGACTATTCATACCGAACGGGTTATAACCGTTAATTAGTGGTGATGAATTTAACCATAGGTAGTCACGTAGCCAACCCATAATGTAATTCGATGACTCATTAAATTGAGCAGCGTTACCACCCCAAATTGTAAGATGTTTCCAATGCCAGTAGAAGGTTACCCAACTAATTGTATTTAACATCCAGAACATTGATAGATAGAATGCATCCCATGCTGAGATATCACATGTACCACCACGACCTGGACCATCACAAGGGAAACTGTAACCGAAATCTTTTTTATCCGGCATTAACTTAGAACCACGTGCATCAAGTGCACCTTTTACTAAGATTAATGTTGTTGTATGTAAAGCTAAAGCAATAGCATGGTGAACAAGGAAGTCACCAGGTCCAATTGTTAAGAATAATGAATTACCATTATTATTAATAGCTTCAGCCCAACCCGGTAGCCAAACATTGTTACCAGCTACAGTTGCAGGGCTATTAGCAGATGAAAGTAAAACATCAAAACCATATAATGCTTTACCAGAAGCTGCTTGAATAAATTGTGCAAATACTGGTTCAATTAAGATTTGTTTCTCAGGTTGACCAAACGCTACTACTGTATCGTTATGAACATATAAGCCTAAAGTATGGAATCCTAAGAATAGAGATACCCAACTTAAATGTGAAATGATAGCTTCTTTATGCTCTAGCATACGTGCTAAAACATTATCTTTATTCATTTCTGGATCATAATCACGTACAAAGAAAATTGCACCGTGAGCAAAAGCACCAACCATCAGGAATCCTGCGATATATTGATGATGAGTATATAATGCCGCTTGTGTAGTAAAGTCTTTAGCAATATAAACATATGCAGGTAATGCATACATGTGTTGTGCAGTTAGTGAAGTAGCTACGCCTAAACAAGCTAAAGCTAAACCTAATTGCATGTGTAGTGAATTTGTAATTGTATCAAATAAACCACGGTGACCAGCACCTAAACGACCACCAGGTGGGCGGTGTGCATCTAGAATTTCTTTCATGTTGTGACCAATACCGAAATTAGTACGGTACATGTGACCAGCAACAATAAACACTACAGCAATAGCTAAATGGTGGTGTGCAATATCCGTTAACCATAATGATTGTGTTGTTGGGTTAAAACCACCAACGAACGTTAAAATTGCAGTACCAGCACCTTCACTTGTTCCGAAAACATGTTTTGCTGTATCTGGATTACTAGCATAAGCTAACCAGTCACCACTAAAGAATGGTGTTAAACCCTCTGGATGAGGAAGTGTTGTTAAGAAGTTATCCCAACCAACGTGAATACCACGTGATTCAGGAATTGCTACGTGAACTAAATGTCCTGTCCAAGCTAGTGAACTAACACCGAATAAACCAGATAGATGGTGGTTTAAACGTGATTCATTATTCTTAAACCAAGATAAACTAGGCTTAAATTTCGGTTGTAGATGTAACCAACCAGCGAATAATAACGTAGACGAAAGAAGAAGTAAGAATAATGAAGCAAAGTATAAATCATTATTCGTACGCATACCGATTGTGAACCACCAGTGGTAAACACCTGAGTATGCAATGTTAACCGGGTAGTTTACACCACCACGTGTGAATGCCTTTAAAGCAGGCTCACCAAAATGTGGATCCCAAATTGCATGAGCAATAGGCTTTGTTTTTAATGGATTTAAAATCCATTGTTCAAAGTTACCTTGCCAAGCAACGTGGAAAAGATTACCTGATGTCCATAAGAAAATAACGGCTAAATGACCAAAGTGAGAAGCAAAAATCTTTTGATATAGGCTTTCCTCGGTCATTCCGTCATGACTTTCTAAGTCATGTGCAGTTGCAATACCATACCAAATACGACGAGTGGCTGGATCTTGTGCAAGAGCCTGACTAAATTTTGGAAACTTATTTACCATAATAATATTACCTTTTTAAAATTTAACCAACAGAAATAATTCTTGCTAAGAAGAACGACCATGTTGTACCGATACCACCTAATAAATAATGTGCAAGTCCAACAGCACGACCTTGAGTAATACTTAAAGCACGAGGCTGAATAGACGGAGCAACTTTAATTTTATTATGTGCCCAAACAATTGATTCAATTAATTCTTGCCAGTAACCACGGCCACTAAATAGGAACATTAAACTAAATGCCCAAATGAAATGTGCACCTAGGAAAATTAGACCATAAGCCGAAACTGCTGAACCATATGATTGAATTACTTGTGAAGCTTCTGACCATAAGAAGTCACGTAACCAACCATTAATCGTAACAGCACTGTTTGCAAAGTTACCACCTGTAATGTGCGAAACTGCACCATCAGGAGCAACAGTACCCCAAACATCAGATTGCATTTTCCAACTGAAGTGGAAAATAACTACTGAGATAGAGTTGTACATCCAGAATAAACCTAGGAAAATATGATCCCAAGCAGAAGATTGACAAGTACCGCCACGACCTGGACCATCACAAGGGAAACGGAAACCTAAATTAGCTTTATCCGGAATTAACTTAGAACTACGTGCATATAATGCACCTTTTAGTAAAATTAAAACTGTAACATGAATTGTAAAAGCATGAATATGGTGAACCATAAAATCAGCTGTACCTAACTTAATAGGCATCATAGCTACTTTACCACCCACTGAAACAACATCACCACCAAAAGCGTAACTTGCTGTTGCAAGCGCATTAGGTGCTGTATTACCAGGTGCTGCTAAATGAGTATTTTGAATCCATTGTGCAAATACAGGTTGTAATTGAATTGCTTTATCAGAGAAAGTATCTTGTTGACGACCTAACGCACGCATTGTATCGTTATGGATGTATAAACCAAAACTGTGACAACCTAAGAAAATACAAACCCAGTTTAAATGCGAAATAATTGCGTCACGGTGACGAATTACACGATCTAATAGGTTGTTGTAACTTGTTGAAGGATTGTAATCACGAACCATAAAAATAGCTGCATGTGCCGCTGCACCTGTAACACAGAATCCACCAATCCACATATGATGTGTGAATAATGATAATTGTGTAGGGTAATCAGTCGCAATGTAAGGATACGGAGGCATCGCATACATATGGTGAGCAACAATAATACTAAGTGAACCCATCATTGCTAGGTTAATAGCAAGCTGTGCATGCCATGAAGTAGTTAAAATCTCGTATAATCCTTTATGGCCTTCACCAGTAAATGGACCTTTATGAGCTTCTAAAATTTCTTTCATGCTATGACCAATACCCCAATTAGTACGGTACATGTGACCAGCAAAAATGAATAGGACAGCTAAAGCTAAATGATGGTGTGCAATATCACTTAACCAAAGACCACCAGTAACAGGGTTTAAACCACCCTTAAATGTAAGGAAATCTGAATATTCTGCCCAGTTACCTGAGAAGAATGGAGCTAAACCTTTAGAAAAACTTGGATATAACTGTGCCATTAATTCACGGTTAATTAAGAATTCATGAGGTAAAGGAATTTCCTGTGGTGTTACACCAGCATCAAGTAGTTTGTTAATAGGAAGTGCAATATGAATCTGGTGACCAGAAAAAGATAAACAACCTAAACCAAGTAAACCAGAAAGATGATGATTCATCATCGATTCAGCGTTTTGGAACCACTCTAATTTTGGAGCAGCTTTATGGTAATGGAACCAACCAGCAAACATCATTAAAGCTGACATGAAAAGACCGCCAAGAGCTGTCCAATATAATTCAACTTCACTTGTAATACCTTCGGAACGCCATAGTTGGAAGAAACCTGATGTAATTTGAACACCAGAGAAATTACCACCCATGTCACCATTTAAAATTTCTTGACCAACAATTGGCCAAACAACTTGTGCACTAGGCTTAATGCCAACAGGATTGGCTAACCAAGCTGAATAATTTGAGAAGTAGGCACCATGAAAATGCATACCACTAACCCATAAAAAGATAAGCGAAAGTTGCCCAAAATGAGCACTGAAAATCTTACGAGAAACATCTTCTAATGAATTAGTGTGGCTATCAAAATCATGCGCATCTGCATGTAAATTCCAAATCCACGTAGTGGTTTTTGGGCCTTTAGCTAGAGTTCTTGAGAAATGGCCAGGTTTTGCCCATTTTTCGAAGTTAGTATCGACAACGTCGCGATCAACTAGAACTCTAACCTTTTTAGTATCACGTTCTTGTGAACTAATAGTCATATGTTCTCTCCTTTGTGGAGATAAAAAACCAGAAACTCTTGTATTTCTAAATAAATAATATTTTGATACAAGTTTTCAATTATAATTATGAGTCAAAAAAAGTAAAATATTACAAATAATGTAAAATTAAATAAAAGTACCCCCAAGGGAATTCGAATCCCTGTCGCCTCCGTGAAAGGGAGGTGTCCTAGGCCTCTAGACGATGGGGGCCAAAAATGTGTTCAACAACCTATAACTAAGTTGATTTTACTCTAATCTTAAAGATTTTGTCAACCAATATGTAATAAAATTAGAATCAATCGGGATGGCAGGATTTGAACCTGCGACATCCTGCTCCCAAAGCAGGCGCGCTACCAAGCTGCGCTACATCCCGATTACTTAAATAACTTTAACAAAAAGTCGAAAATTTGTCTATATAAATTATTTACATTAATTATCCTAACTTCAAATATGCTCATAACCGAAGGTATAGAAACGTTAATTTTACATAGATATAAGCCCTTTAAACTAAGTAGAACCTAATCATCAATGATTGGATCTACTAAATTTAATTCTTGAGCTAATTCGCCAGGTAACTTTTTTCTTTTACCACTTTCTTCTTCTTTTTTTTCAAGTGCAGTTGCAACATAATTAACAATATCCTCAACAACTAATAGCTTACTAGCATCATCATCCGAGATATCAATTTTAAAAGCTTCTTCAAAAGTTAAAATTAATTCAACAAGATCCAAAGAATCAACATCTAAAGAATCACCTCCAGATGATTTTAAAAGAGTTGTATTTTTTGTAATACTATTCTCTTCAAGAAGAAGCTGGTTTTCAATAATTTGTTTTAGACGTTCGAAAATTACTTCTTTTGTCAGAATGTACTTAGTTGCCATATTTAGTCCTTCCAATACAAATATCCATTAATAAAGAGTATAAACAACTTTTTATAAGAAATTAAATAAGTTCAAAAGATAATTTATTAAGCAATATCTGAAAGAATTTGCGTAATTTGCGGTATAGTATTTTTCTGAATCGAGTATATAGGAATACCAAGCCTTTTCGCGCTTAAAACAAGTAACAAATTATCCTTTAGATGACTTTTTAAACCTAAAATAACCTCAGCTTCATTTATATTCTCAGTTATCTTGATATCTAAATTCAAAGAATTACTACATTTTTTAACTAAATTATTAGAAACTGAATAAATATATATTGAAACAACATCTGACTTAGGTTGCTCTACTTTAGAAGCCATAGTTAAATTTTCATAACCTAAACCCTTACTATCTTCAGTTTTTAATAATTTAACATGATTAATTTTTGTTTTATCTAGACGACGCCAAGCTTTATTTAACTTAGTCGAATTATTTCCTATACTTTTACTGTCATTAACTAAATCTAGTTTTTTTAATGAAATTTTAAGTTGACCATCTTCACTTAAATCACGAACTTGTTGTTTTGGATCCATACCCTGCAATATCATATCAACCGATTCTTCAATACGCTCATGAATTGTCCAAACTAGACGATCATTAATTTCAATTGCTAATTGAAAAGCAGATGGACCTTTACGCTCCAATATACTTTTTTGTGTTCCTCGACGTCTGGCTTCTTCATCACTTAAAGTAACATATTGAATACCACCAACTAAATCAGACAATGTCGGGTTTTTAATTAAACTACCCAAGTAATTACCATGTGCTGTACCAATTAATTGAACACCTCGTTCAGCAATAGTTTGAGCGGCACGTGCTTCTAATTCTGTACCAATCTCATCAATAACAATGACTTCAGGCATATGATTTTCAACCGCCTCAATCATTACTTTATGTTGTAAATCAGTACGTGAAACTTGCATTCGACGAGCCCGACCAATACCAATATGTGGAACATCACTGTCACCAGCAATCTCATTTGAAGTATCAATAATAACTACACGTTTTTCCATCTCATTTGCTAAAACACGCGCAATTTCTCGAACCATAGTCGTTTTTCCAACACCCGGTTTACCAAGAATTAAAATTGATTTACCAGATTCTAATAAATCACGTATACTATTAATCGTTCCATACATAGCACGACCGACACGACATGTTAAACCAATAACAAGACCTTGACGGTTACGAATACAACTTATACGGTGTAAAGTACGCTCTATACCAGCACGATTATCATCAGCAAAACGACTAAGACGTTTTACTGAATAATCTAAATCCTGCCAAGTAATTACATTAGGAGATAAATATTCAGGGTGTGTAGGAAACCGTGCTTCTGGACGACGACCCAAATCCATAACAATTTCAATTAAGATATCTTTATCTGGATGTTCATTAATGGTTTCTTGAATCGATTTTGGTAAAATTTCAACTAATCTAGCTAAATCTTCTTTTATATGCATAACTGAAGTTTGAATAATTACATTAAATATAATGCTATAGCATTGTTTTAAAAATCATTTAATTGGGTTGCCTGGGACTCGAACCCAGAACTTATCGGTTAAAAGCCGAGTACTCTACCATTGAGTTAGCAACCCCTTGCTACCAATAGGATAATAGTACCATAAAAAACATTCCACGAAAAGTTAAAAATTTAGCTTACTTTTTTAGACCTATCATGTAATATTATGTGTATTAATATACAATGTGTTATACCATTCAATGAGTAATTAATTTACTCATTAAGTATTTTAATAAGATAAAATATTTAGATTCTAAACATTTATGATTAATTGGCAAATCATTGGTCAACTGCTTTCCGCAGCACTAATTTTATTATCCGGTCCGGTTGTAATTTTATTATTAGCCTTAAAAAAGGGTAACCTTTAAAAATAAAAAGGTGAGGAATTTAAATTAAATTCCTCATCTAAAATTTTTATTGTAAAACACTTTACAAAAGTCTTCTAAAAATATAAAATTATTCTATAAGAAAAGGATGGTTAGCTCAGTGGTAGAGCGTCTGCCTTACAAGCAGATGGTCACTGGTTCGAATCCAGTACCGTCCATTACAAAATTACTAAAAAGTAAAATAGCAAGGTAATATATACCTCAACTTGCGTTAAAAGATTATCTAGATAATGTAATATTACAAACCTAGATAATCTTTATTTCCTGATGATTTATATTTCATTTTATCCGCGATTAAAAGACCACGCAATCTAATATTTTCCCACCCAATACCTAGTAACGTCATTAAGATTAGAATTTGACTAAAAAGTAAAATCGGATCTAGACGCCAGCCATGAATGATTAATATAGAACTGTACATTAAACCAAGACTGGTATAAAACATGTCAACATCACGCGCTAATTCAAACTTAACTGTACGAACAAAATATAAACCTAAAAAGGCTGCAATTATTAACATTCCAACAAGAATGTTCGGACCGACGTTGATGTTAATCATAAATTAGTCTCTTAGTAATTGATCGTTTGAACTAACCCAAATTAAAGCGGCAGAAATTGGAACAATTACGATGAAAAAACCAGCACACAAACTTAATACAAAATTTACTAACGATGGAGTCATAATAATTTAAAAATTTAAAAAATAAGGTTAATGTTATAATCAGCTAAACTATAAACCTAGTTAATAAGAGTATACTATCAAATAAAAAATATTTAACATGAAATATTTAAAAAAGAGCTGATTACAATCTTTTTCAACCCATACCTATTAATTATACATTAATAAACATAGGTTAAAAAAGATTACAATTTATTACAAATTAAGAAACTTCAACAGGATCTTGGTCTGCTTTTTCTTTTTTACGCTTACGCATAGTAGATAAAGCAAAACGACGACGTTGTGGAATGTCAGATGTATCATCGTCTTCAACTGGTGCAGCTGTACCTTCTGTTAAAGAGATCTCAACTTCACCATTGGCGTCTAAATTAACAATAATGTTACTACCTTTCTTAAACTCAGTATTTAAGAAAGAACCAGCTAAATTATCTTCTAGTAAATGCATAATCGCACGACGTAATGGTCGAGCTCCATAAATTGGATTGTAACCTTCATCTGTTAATTTTTCTTTAACAGCGTCTGTAACTTCTAGGTTTAAACCTTGTTTTAGTACACGTTCACATAATTGTGCAACCATAATGTCCGCAATTTCACGTACATTTTGCTTATTAAGTTGAGAGAATACGATAATTTCATCAAGACGGTTTAAAAACTCAGGACGGAAATATTGTTTTAACTCTTCATTTACAGCACTAGAAATTCGGTCATATTGACTATCATTCTCATCATCAGCTGTTTCGAAACCAAGACCACCTTGTGATCCCTTTTCAATAACTTTTGAACCAATGTTTGACGTTAAGATTAATAATGTATTTTTAAAATCTACTAAACGACCTTGAGCGTCAGTTAATCGACCATCTTCTAAAATTTGAAGTAAAAGGTTAAATACATCCGGATGTGCTTTTTCAACCTCATCGAATAGTACTACAGTATAAGGCTTACGTCTTACAGCTTCAGTTAATAAACCACCCTCTGAGAAACCAACATAACCTGGAGGTGATCCAATTAACTTGGCAATATTATGACGTTCCATGTACTCAGACATATCCATACGAACCATAGTATCTTCTGAACCAAAGAAGTATGATGCTAAAGCTTTTGTAAGTTCTGTTTTACCAACACCAGTAGGTCCTGAGAAAATGAAACTTGCAATAGGACGGTTTGGATTTTTTAAACCTGTACGTGCTCGACGAATAGCTCGAGAAATTGCCATTACAGCTTTATCTTGACCAACTACACGACCATGTAAAATTTCTTCCATCTTAAGTAATTTTTCAGTTTCTGATTTTGAAACTTTACTTACAGGAATACCTGTCCAAGCTGCTACAATTTCTGCAATATCCTCTTCTTCAACGGTAGGATTATATTTCGCTTGATTTTTATTTAGACCTTCTTGTCGTTGAATTAATGCTGTAATTTGAGCACGAATTTCCATTTCTAGATCACGACAATGACCAGCCTCATCAAAATCTTGCTCACGAATTGCAATATCTTTAGCTTGTAATAATTCACGAAGTTCCTTATCTAAATCTTTTGCAGCTTTTGGTAAACCACAACCAGATAGACGAACACGTGCACTAGCTTCATCAATTAAGTCGATAGCTTTATCTGGTAAGAAACGATCAGCAATAAACTGAGCACCTAATTTAGCAGCGGCAACTAAAGCACCATCACTAATTCTTAACATATGGTGACGTTCATAACGATTTCTTAAACCACGAAGAATCTGAATTGTTTCATCAACACTAGGTTCTGGAACATTTACAGGTTGGAATCGACGTTCTAAAGCTTGATCCTTCTCAATATGCTTTCGATATTCTTCAATTGTAGTAGCACCAATACATTGAAGTTCACCACGCGCAAGAGCAGGCTTTAAAATATTTGCTGCATCAACAGCACCTTCTGCTGCACCCGCACCAATTAAATTATGAATTTCATCAATAACTAAAATAATAGTTTCTGAATTTTGAACTTCTTCCATAATACGTTTAATACGATCTTCAAACTCACCACGGTACTTAGTACCTGCTAATAGAAGACCAATATCTAAAGAAACAATTTCTTTTTCTTCTAAAATATCTGGTACATCACGCTGTATAATTCTTTGAGCTAAGCCCTCAGCAACAGCAGTTTTACCAACACCAGGTTCACCAATTAAAACTGGATTGTTTTTCTTACGTCGTACTAAAATTTGAATCACACGTTCAATTTCTTTTGCACGACCTACTACTGGATCAAGCTTACCTTCTTTGGCTTGTTCAGTAATATTTGTGGTATATTCTTCAAGTGAATATTCACGATCATCATCTTCGCCACCAATAACTAAAGCTACGGCATTTAAATCTGACGAATCAGCACCAATAGCCATTAGAACATCAGCACGAAGCTTTTCAACATCGATCTTTAAATCATCAAATAATCTCCACGCAACACCATCATCTTCATCTAAAAGTGCAAGTAAAATATGCTCTGTACCAATATAACCATGACCAAGGTCACGTGATTCTTCGATACTATTTTCTAAAACACGTTTAGCACGAGGTGTAAAAGGAATCTCAACAGCGACAAAACCCGAACCGCGACCGATAATACGCTCAACTTCCATTCGAGCATCTTTTAAAGTTAAGTTAACAGATCTTAAAACTTTATAAGCTACTCCAGTACCTTCACCAATTAAACCAAGTAAAATTTGCTCAGTACCCACAAAATTATGCCCTAAACGGCGAGATTCTTCTTGCGAAAGCATCACAACCTTTATGGCTTTTTCTGTAAAACGTTCAAACATCTTATTCGTTACCAGAATGAGTTTTTATCTTCTATTTTCTTCTTCTAGTAAATTTGATGGGATCGGCAATTAATAAAAAAATCCTTAAAGGTTTACGTCAATACTCATAATAGGTTATTGTATTAAAAGATATTATAACTACAAGCAAAACTCTTATGATAACAAACGAAATAACTAAAATAAACAATACAGCCCTTCTAAACAAAGTGGAATCAGAGTATATAAAAGAGGATTTACCTAACGTTCGTGTAGGTGATACGGTTCGATTAGGGGTGGAAATTCGAGAAGGTAAAAAGACTCGAACACAAGCATATGAAGGTGTTATAATTTCTCAAAAAAATTCGGGAATTAACAAAACAATCACTGTTCGTCGAGTGATGCAAGGTATTGGGGTTGAACGTTGTTTTTTACTACATTCACCAAAAATTAAAACGATTGAGATTAAGCGATCATCTAAAGTTAGACGTTCTAAACTATACTACTTACGCGAATTATCTGGTAAGGCAACAAGATTAAAGCAACGTTTTTAATTCGCATTGAATCAGGTTGAAGTAAAAAAAGTGAAAATAAAAGACTCAAGTTTAACATCGATAAAAATAAAAATGTGCTGCTATTGAATAATTCTGACACATTATTTTTATTTTTATTATGTAAACTTGAGCTGTATTAAACATTACTTAAGAATTAAAAAAATTACAATAGTTAATAATTAAGATTATAGTGTTAATAAATCAGGAGCAAAGCGATTCATCTCGATTATCGCGCCTGCTGTAAGAGACATCCAAACAGTTAATAAAACTGGGGCCGTTGATAAATACGTTTTTAAAGCATCCATAAATTTGTGTAAATATAAATTAAGAGTATTTTTGTTCTTTTAAAACCAGTAGTTAATAGAGGTTTAACAAAACTTTTTGTTAGTCTTAGTAGTAAATTTTACCACCACCCCATTTCTCAGTAAGAACTTTTGGTTGTAATAAAATATGACCTGCAATTGCAAATAAATCATCTTCAGATAATGAACGCATTTTAGGGAAAATATCAGCACTTGCAATACTTGGATGCGTTTCTGCAATTGACTCTAAACCATCAAATGTTGTTGGGTTTTTTAGGTAATCTACTAAACCTGCAACACTGTTACGATTTGGTGTAGCTAAACTTAGACCTTCTGGGTCTAGACCAATATTTGGATTTGTCTTTGTAATACCACCTGTGTGACATGAACCACAAGATGCACCAAATAAACGCTTACCACGCTTTACTTGCTCTGCAGTTAGTACTGTTGTTTTACCAGAAGAATCAAGAGCTACAGTACGTGTAGCTTCATCTAATTCAATAGCATTGGCTGCTGTCGAGCCTAAAAGAGAAACACCGATTGATAACGCGAAAATACTAGATTTTTTAAACATTAGCTTATGTAATTAAATATGATCCAAAAATTTAAAATTAAAACTCACTTATTAAATTAATTATATACAAAAAATCAATAAAAGTAAGAATTTAAAAAAATTAAAAAAAAATTAACGAGGAGAAACTGTAATATCTTCAGGCTCAGCAACAAAATCACCGGCAACAAACTCTTGCCATGAAGCTACAGGCCAAAGATAGCCAGATAACATAATCTTTAATGCTAGAGGTACATCAATAATGATTTCCTTTTCTGTGGGGTTACTTGATGTCGCGACAGTATTAACATACTTACGACCAGCCCAACCAATCCAACCTGCAGTGTATAAGAATCCTACACCAGGAATCATGAATTCACCTGCATGTTTCCAATCACCGTCTACAATTAGATGTGGAAGACCATCAGGACCACACACTAGATCAGAGTCAGCATAAGCTTTGAAACGTGCTTTTGTTTGATTAACCTGAGCTTGTAAAGCAAGAGCTGGTGGAGTACCCGCTTCATACTTTGCAAGTCTTTGCTCTAATTTTTTAACACTAGCGTTTAAACGTTTTTCAAAACCAGGTGACTTGTCGCAATCAACAAGAATACCAGCAGCGAAACTTGAACTAGGTGCGTATAAAGCGACTAAACAAGCAATAAGTACCGAAGTTAATTTATTCTTCATAGTTAAGAATATTTTTAATCTTTAAATTATAGAGTCTACTAAAAGGTTATTATACAGATAAGTATAGATCAAATTTTTGAGAAACAATCAACAATGTCATAACGAAAACACTTCTAATGAGTATTTTTTATACTAATTTAAAACGAATCTTTTTAATGCCCGGAACCAGATTCGAACTGGTGACACGAGGATCTTCAGTCCACTGCTCTACCAACTGAGCTATCCAGGCTTCTACCACATAAATGTAGCAAAAATTTACCCTTTAAGCAACATAAGTTGCTTTTTTTTTTTTACAAAACCTTGTATACACTAGTAATGGGCTTTTTTTTCTTTAAAAATTCGTGTTTTTGTTAGCACTTTTAGTCGTATATTCATGCGATTGTTTTTTTTTTTTAGCTTTTAAGTTTTTTAATTATCCTTGTATCCTATCTTTAAAAACTGTGGGTTTAATGTTATGCTTACAAAAACCTCTTAGGTGAATATTTTAAAAAATTGTTCTGATTAAATAGGTTGGCTACTTTGGTAAGAAAAAATGAGAATTAATAAATAATACATCAAACATTTTTATGGCTGGTAAAAAAATATTATACCAAGATGATGCAAGACGTGCTCTTATTAAGGGTATGAATATCATGGTAGAAGCTGTTTCTGTAACTTTAGGACCAAAAGGTCGTAATGTTGTTTTAGAAAAAGTTGCAGGGTCACCTCAAATTATTAATGATGGTGTTTCAATTGCACGTGAAATTGAGTTAGAGGATAATATTGAAAACACTGGTGTTTCTTTAATTCGCCAAGCGGCATCAAAAACTAATGATGTTGCTGGTGATGGTACTACAACTGCTACTGTCCTAGCTTATTCTATGGTTAAAGAAGGTATGAAGAATTTAACCGCTGGTGCCAATCCAATTTCCTTAAAAATTGGTATGGAAAAAGCTTTAAATTACTTAATTGCGCAAATTAATGAGTATTCAAGACCAGTAGAAGATATTCAATCTATTTCCCAAGTTGCTTCAATCTCAGCTGGTAACGATCAAGAAATTGGTACCATGATTGCTTCTGCTTTAGATAAAGTTGGCAAGGATGGTGTTATTTCTTTAGAAGAAGGGAAATCTACTGAGATTGAATTGGAAATTTCGGAAGGTATGCGTTTTGATAAAGGTTTTATTTCTCCTTATTTCATTACAAATCCTGAAAGAATGGAAGTTGTCTTAGAAAATCCTTACATCCTAATTACGGATAAAAAAATTACAATTGTAAAACAAGATTTAATTCCAATTTTAGAGCAAGTTGCTAAAACAAAACGTCCATTATTTATTATTGCTGCGGATGTAGAAAAAGAAGCATTAACTACTTTAATTTTAAATAAACTTAAAAATATTATCGATGTTGCAGCAGTTCGTGCTCCAAGTTTTGGTGCGCGAAGAAAACCAATTCTTGAAGATATTGCTGTTTTAACACAAGGTCAAGTTATTACAGAAGATACTGGCTTAAGTCTAGAGAAAGTTCAGCTTGAACAATTAGGCCAGGCACGTCGTATTATCGTTTCAAAAAATGATACGACAATTATTAACGAAGGTACTGAAGATGTTGTTAAAAAACATTGTGAAAAATTAAGAAAGCAGACGAACTCTGTTGATGAACCTTATCAAAAAGAACAATTACAAGATCGTATTGCGAAATTATCGGGTGGTGTTGCTGTTATTAAGGTTGGTGCAGTTACAGAAACGGAAATGAAAGATAAAAAGTTACGCTTAGAGGATGCGATTAATGCTACTCGTTCGGCAGTTGAAGAGGGTATTGTTCCTGGTGGTGGTACAACATTTGTTCATCTAGCTGAAAGTTTAAAACATTGGGCTAAACTAAATTTAAAAGAAGATGAGTTAGTTGGTGCCTTAATTGTTGTTAAAGCAATTACAGCTCCTTTAACCCGTATTGTTGAAAATGGTGGTAAAAATAGTGCGATTGTTTTAGAGCGTGTTCAACAAGAAAGCTTTAATATAGGTTATAATGCATATACAGAGGAATTTGGTGATATGTATGAGTTGGGTATTATTGATCCTGCTAAAGTTAGTCGTTCCGCATTGCAAAATGCTACATCAATTGCCGGAATGATTCTAACAACCGAATGTATCGTTGTTAAAGAAAATAATTAATCTGTGATACAGTTTTGACCGTAGCTTGAAAACCAATCTTTTATTATTTCTAAGGTTGGTTTTCTTTCTATTCACTTACTCTAGGCAGGTAGCTTAGGGGATAAAGCATTAGATTCCGATTCTAAAGATCAAGGGTTCAAATCCCTTTCTGCCTAATTGGTTTTCTTTTTCTTTTCGTTGTTAATGACATTGTTATGGTATCATAATAAAAGGTTATTATTTTGGGGCTGATAGGTTTCGACAATTTAATATTTTTTTTATTGCAAGTCGAGTTTAATCGACTCGTTAAAATTGATTATAAAAAAAAATAAATGCAATCAAAAACGTATTTTCAAATCAAAGAACTCTAGCTTTCGCTTAGATTTTTGATATTATTTAGTTTATAAATTTAATATTAGATAATTCACCTACTTTTTGCTCTAGATCTTAAGGTTCTAGTTAAGTTATTTGCCTAAAAACTTTGCTTTTTTTAAGCTAAACTTGTGCATGATTTAAAAAAAATATTAGGTTGGACGTGGGTTCAAATCCCACCAGCTCCAAAAACTGCATCTGTGGCCGAGTGGTTAGGCACCGGACTCATAATCCGTTCTACGCTGGTTCAAACCCAGTCAGATGCATTTAATTTTTAAAATCTTAGTAAATGTCGGTTATTCTTTTTATATTTTATTCTCATCTTTTTAAATACATATATATATGAATGTGATGCATTAATTAATAAAATTAAAGAAGATATAATAATGGTAGATAAAGTTATTGGTGTTGATTTAGGTACAACAAACTCTGTTGTTGCTGTTATTGAAGGTGGTCAACCTGTTGTAATTACAAATTCGGAAGGTTTACGAACTACACCATCTATTGTAGCTTATACGAAAAAACAAGATCTACTTGTTGGTCAAATTGCAAAAAGACAAGGTGTAATTAATGCAGAGAATACGTTTTATTCCGTAAAACGTTTTATCGGTTCTAGTGCACGTGAACTTGATGCGGAATTACGTGAGGTTGCTTATAATATTGTTGAAGATGGTGATACAATCAAAATTAAATGTTCAAATTTAGATAAAGTATTTACCCCTGAAGAAATTTCTTCACAAATTTTAAGAAAACTAGCAGGAGATGCTTCAAAATATATTGGTCAAACTGTTAATCAAGCGGTTGTAACGGTTCCAGCATACTTTAACGATGATCAACGTCAAGCGACAAAAGATGCTGGTAAAATTGCTGGTTTAGAAGTTTTACGTATTATTAATGAACCAACAGCAGCTTCTTTAGCGTATGGTCTAGATAAAAAAGATAACGAGCGTATTTTAGTTTTTGATCTAGGTGGTGGTACTTTTGATGTATCTATTTTAGAGGTTGGTGATGGTATTTTTGAGGTTCTATCTACATCTGGTGATACACGTTTAGGTGGCGATAATTTTGATAAAAAGATTGTTGATTATCTTGTTAATGAGTTTGAAAAAGCCGAAGGTATTAATTTAAAAACAGATAGTCAAGCTTTACAACGATTAACAGAAGCGTCTGAAAAAGCAAAAATTGAGTTATCTACATTAACTGAATCTAGTATTAGTTTACCTTTCATTACTGCAACTGAGACAGGTCCAAAACATATTGAAACAACTATAACACGAGCATTTTTTGAAGAATTATGTGATGACTTAATTAGTCGTTGTCGTATCCCAGTTGAAAATTCATTGAAAGATGCTCGACTTGATACAGATAAATTAGACCAAGTTGTTCTTGTTGGTGGTTCAACACGAATTCCTAGTGTTCAAAGTGTCGTTAAATCTATTACTGGTAAAACCCCTAACCAAACGGTAAACCCCGATGAGGTAGTTGCTGTTGGTGCAGCAATTCAAGGTGGTGTCTTATCAGGTGAAGTAAAGGATATTTTACTATTAGATGTAACTCCTCTATCACTAGGTGTAGAAACAATGGGTGGTGTGATGACAAAAATTATCGCACGAAATACAACGATTCCTACGAAAAAGTCAGAATTTTTCTCAACAGCTGTTGATAATCAAACAAATGTAGATATTCATGTTTTACAAGGTGAGCGAGAATTTGCTACGGATAATAAGAGTCTAGGTGAATTTAAATTAGATGGTATTCGTCCTGCACCACGTGGTGTACCAAAAGTTGAGGTTAGTTTTGATATTGATGTAAATGGTATCCTATTAGTTAAAGCAAAAGATAAAAATACTGGTGCAGAGCAATCTATTTCTATTACAGGTTCATCGAAACTGGATGATGTAGAAATTGATCGTATGGTTGAAGAAGCTGAAGCATTCTCACAAGCAGACAAAGAAAAACGTGAAAGTGTTGATTTACGAAATGAAGCAGATTCATTATGTTACCAAGCGACAAAACAGCTTGAGAGTCTTGATGCAACATTAGAAGAATCAGATAAAGCAAAAGTTAATAGCTTAGTTGCTGAAGTTCGTAGTGTTATGGATTCTGACAATTTAGAGGAATTAAAGGCAAAGACAAAAGAATTACAAGAATTAATGGCAACACTAATTAGTAATATTCCAGATCAAGATGCCTCAAATCCAAGTAATGGTGATGATGATCAATCTATTGAGACTGAAATTAATTAATAGTAATTTCTATCGTTTTTGATTGGCAAAAAAAAGAACTAAGAATTTTTAAAATTCTTAGTTCTTTTTTTTAGAATAAATGTTTCCTCTAGTTTTCAAACAATTTGCACTTTTTAACTAACTCTGTTAATATTAATTAATAGATACAGGCTCTATCGTCTAACGGATTAGGACAAAAACCTTCTAAGTTTTGGATGTAGGTTCGATTCCTACTAGAGCTATTCATTTAATTCTCAGTTATTAAGTTATTTTAGATTTACTTCTTACAATCTTAATAATCTACTTTTTTATTCTTCAATCTCGAAGATTTCTTCAAACACTTGTTGTACTTTGTCACCAGAATCAATTGTTTCTAATGGATCCTTACGTAAACGGTGACGTAGACAAAGAGTAATAACCTTTTCAATATCTTCAACAGTTACTTCATCACGTCCATTAAGTGCTGCATATGCCTTTGATGCTCGGTTTGTAACAATATCGCCACGTAAACCATCAACATCTAGAATACTACAAACTTCTGAGATTTTAACACGAAGGTTATAGTCTAGTTTTACATCAGAAAGAATATTTTGTGCACTAATAATCTTATCAGTTAAAGCTGTTTGTTCTGTTGCATACTTATCTAACCATACGTCTGGGTTTAGATCAAAAGATGTACGCTCTTCAACAATTTTAACACGTAGAATTGGATCTTTTACTGTTCTAATTTCAGCATGCATTCCAAATCTATCTAAAAGTTGCGGACGTAATTCACCTTCTTCCGGGTTTCCTGATCCTACAAGCACAAATCTAGCGGGATGACGAATTGAAATACCTTCACGCTCAACTGTGTTCCATCCAGATGCAGCTGAATCTAATAAAATATCAACTAGGTGATCATCTAGTAAGTTTACTTCATCAACGTAAAGAATTCCACGGTTTGCTTTTGCTAAAAGGCCAGGTTCAAATGCTTTAATACCTTCCGTTAGAGCTTTTTCAATATCAATTGTTCCACAAACACGATCTTCGGTTGCACCTAAAGGAAGGTCTACCATTGGAATTTTAATTTGTTCTGTTGCTAATGCAACATCGTTTTGATATTCTGCAAGAACATCAGCACTCATTAATTCAAGATCTGTTGGGTGTGAATTAAACGGATCATCTTTTACAATCTCAATTGTTGGTAATAGATCAGCAATTGCACGAATTGTTGTCGATTTTCCAGTACCACGATCTCCCATAATCATTACACCACCAATTTTTGGATCGATAACATTAAGTTCTAGAGCCAGTTTCATTTCTTCTTGGCCTACGATTGCTGTGAATGGAAAAATTGGTAAAGTAGTTTTTTTCATTATCTATTTTATTTTATTTTTAGGTTCGTTATATTTGACTAAGTTGTCTAATAATTAAAAGGTTTCCAATATTTTAACAATTCGAAAACCTTTAATTTTTTAAGCGTATAAGGTTGTGCCTAATCGAATTGCTAGTATTGATGCCATAAGTGCAACAGATAAAGCAAGATAAATTTGAGAATCAGTGATCATGTTGAATCCTTTTTCTAAACGTTAAACAATAATATTTCATTGTATAAATATCATTATATACATTATTCTAGGTTATTTGTATTTATCTGTATACAATATTAAAAAAATATTTTATTGAATTAGTAGTTCACTCTGTTATGATGTATTTTTTCTCGTTTTTTTTCTATTTCTTTTCTTGGAGCTAAAAATTCGTATTTGAAATCCATGTA